ACATTTTATAATGAAAGAATTACATATTATCGAATGATTCGATAGACCAAATCAAACCCCCAACCCAAAACCCCCCAACTCATAGAATATGGAAGAAGAAACGTTAATCCTTTAGTACCAATTCATTATCTCTCCATTATTTGTGAATCAATCAATAAGGTTTCTCTTGTTCTGCCAAAAAAAGATTAGTCATTAGCCAGGGCAGGGGTTTTCTACAAATATGAGACCTAAGACCAAGAAAAGAATACGTCTTAGACCCATGCTACTTAGGATTAGAGGACTAGATTTCATTGGGTCAGGTTGAAGTTTTTAGTCGGAATCATGTCATGATTTCCACTTCCTAAATTGATTGGGATTCGGTATACAAAAACAAAAATGTGTCGCTAACTCTTTGATCATGTACAGGAAAAGAAAAAAAAAAGTAATATTTAATTCATCCACGATTATTAATGAGAAAGGGTGAGTAATTCATACAAAATTGGAGAAGTACAGATTGGATCTATTGAAATTTTTTTCTGTACTTATCTTATGTATTTACATGAGGATTTGGTAATGCTTTCATTTCCTCATAGTTCTGGCCACTCGGTTGGTATCATAGAAATGAAAGCATTACCAAAATAATATAAAATATATTAGGATTATAGGGCTATACGGACTCGAACCGTAGACCTTCTCGGTAAAACAGATCAAACTTATTATTATCGAAATGATTTGAACTGTTTCAAAGACCCAACATGCATTTTATTGCATTGGGCTCTTTCATCAACTGATGTAAAGATCAGTTATTCTACCATATTTTATCTTTAGAGGAAGATAATGAGATGGCTCCATGTGCTATGATTCATTATTTGTATTCTGATCTAGGGGAGCAATACCAAAGTGTTTCAAGGAAGTATTACGTTGACTTAGGTCTGCCTTCGGCCTAGATTAACCTAAGTTAAATAGAATCTCTATCGCCTCGCTGGAACAGTCGAATATGAGACTTCATACACCTTCAAGTTCATAGAGCGAAAAGAGGTTTTTTTGAGTCCCTTATACTCATTATGCCTAGCATTGAATGGGATGGGTATTTACCTTATCAACTATCAAATCACTGGCGGGTGGGTTCTATTTGATTTGGCAACTTAATTAGCGCCTGAATCGGACCGAACCCAATATTTGTCAGGTCAGGCTATTGTTCTCTTGTTCCCTCGAACCTATGGAATGGAGTAAGACATCAATTTTTCAATACGATCGATTATGTTCATTGCATAATTGGCTCCTTTGAAAAGCATTGGCGCACGTGTAAACGAGGTGCTCTACCAACTGAGCTATAGCCCTTGTTATAGACATCTTAACATATAGACAATTTCTTGTCAAGATAGATATTTCATAATCCCACACGATAGCTCTCTGATTTATTTATTTTATTTAAGCTTAACAGAAAAGAAAGAAATTAGTATTGCTTGGAAATCCTATTCTATCTATAATTCCCGAAGTGATGGGTTCCCATTTGTAGTGATAAATGACCTACTTAACTCAGTGGTTAGAGTATTGCTTTCATACGGCGGTAGTCATTGGTTCAAATCCAATAGTAGGTAGAACTTATTAGATACTGGAATCGATGAAATGATATCTAATAAGTTTTTCTACCCATCTTCTTTTTTTTATCAGATTCAACTTTATTGTGTTCAATTAGCAAAATCAACATGTGGTGTAGGTGTATATATTAAAGTAAAGAACTTTTTGAAAACTTATTCTTTTTAGTTTGGTCTAATGACTTAACTAGTAGGAAATAACATTGACAGCCTCCACTCGTGTCCTAGCTCGTCTGAGAGCTAGATTCGCTTCAATTGCTTGTCTCTTACCCTCAGCTCCACTCAAATTAGCTTCAGCTATTTCAAGAGCTTGTTGAGCTTCTTGCGGATCAATGTCAGTACTTATTTCCGCATCATTTCCTAAAATGGTGATTTCATTATTACCTATTCTAGCAAAACCACCCATCAGAGCCACCGTTAACCATTGGTCGTTGTTAAGGCGTATTCTCAAAAGACCTATATCTACAGCCGTGGCAATGGGGGCGTGGTTTGGTAATACGCCAATTTGACCACTATTAGTAGATAAAATGATTTCTTTCACTTCTGAATCCCAAATAATTCGATTAGGAGTCAGTACACAAAGATTTAAGGTCATTTCTTTAATTTGCCCTCCTCTTCTAAGTTTATAGCTTTCGCAGTAGCTTCATCGATGTTACCCACCAAATAAAAGGCTTGCTCGGGAAGACTGTCTAATTCTCCGGAAAGGATCAGTTGAAACCCCCTAATTGTTTCTGCAAGACCAACATATTTTCCTGGAGAACCAGTAAATACTTCTGCCACGAAGAAGGGTTGGGATAAGAAACGCTCAATTTTTCGTGCTCTGGCTACAGTTAAACGATCTTCTTCGGATAATTCGTCCAACCCAAGAATAGCTATAATGTCCTGAAGTTCTTTATAACGTTGTGAAGTTTGCTTAACTCTTTGCGCAGTTTCGTAATGTTCCTCACCAACGATTCGAGGTTGTAACATAGTTGACGTTGAATCTAAAGGATCCACTGCAGGATAAATACCTTTGGCAGCTAACCCTCTTGATAGTACGGTAGTAGCATCTAAATGTGCAAATGTCGTGGCAGGAGCAGGGTCGGTCAAATCGTCCGCAGGTACATAAACGGCTTGTATCGAAGTTATGGATCCCTTTTTGGTAGAAGTAATTCTTTCTTGCAAAGAACCCATTTCTGTACTAAGGGTAGGTTGATAACCCACTGCAGAAGGCATTCTCCCCAATAAGGCGGATACTTCTGATCCTGCTTGGACGAAACGAAAGATATTGTCGATGAATAGAAGTACGTTTTGCTCATTAACATCCCGGAAATATTCCGCCATGGTTAGTGCAGTCAAACCAACTCTCATACGAGCTCCCGGTGGTTCATTCATTTGACCATAGACTAGAGCTACTTTGGATTCTGCAATATTTTTTTCATTAATTACTCCGGATTCTTTCATTTCTATGTAAAGATCATTTCCTTCACGAGTACGTTCGCCTACTCCGCCAAATACGGATACGCCTCCATGAGCTTTGGCAATGTTGTTGATCAATTCCATGATGAGTACTGTTTTACCTACTCCAGCTCCCCCAAATAGTCCTATTTTTCCTCCACGGCGATAGGGAGCTAAAAGATCCACTACTTTAATTCCTGTTTCAAAGATTGATAATTTTGTATCCAACTCTATAAAGGCAGGTGCGAGTCTATGAATAGGAGATGTTGTGCTAGTATCTACAGGACCTAAATTATCAACAGGTTCCCCAAGAACGTTGAAAATTCGTCCGAGTGTAGCTCCGCCGACTGGAATGCTTAGAGGAGCTCCCGTATCAATTACTTCCATTCCTCTCGTCAATCCATCCGTAGCACTCATAGCTACAGTTCTAACTCGATTATTTCCTAATAATTGCTGTACTTCACAAGTCACATTAATTTGCTGACCGACAGTATCTCGACCCTTTACTACTAAAGCGTTATAAATATTAGGCATCTTGCCCGGCGGAAAAACAACATCTAGTACTGGGCCAATAATTTGAGCGATACGCCCTAGGTTTTGTGTGGAAACCGCAGGACTAGAAGGGGTAGGATTGATTCTCATAATTATAATTAAAGTGAAATATGTCGAAAATTTTTTTGGAATAGTGCCATGCCAAGGGGAAAATAAATGTTCGATAGCAGATTGATCGGTTAATTCAATACAATAAGAAATAAATGGGAGTTAGCACTCGATTTAGTTGGTATCACCCAACCGAATACGATTCAATTGTATACTCATTCAATGAGTAAAGAGTAAATTTTCAAGTTCAGCCAATCCCTCTTTTTTTTTTTCAAAAGAAATATCAAGTACATGAAATCACGAGTAAGTCTCTTTAATTTCTCTATCATTATAGAAAAGACCATCCATATTGGATTCCAATATATATAGAATTTGAACCCGAACTACATTTATGATTCAGTATTTCAATCTCGTTGGTTATTGTTCTTTCTATTGTTTTTTTTAGATATTTGATTTCTGCCTATCTATTCTTTATACCCTTTTCAGATGAATTATGCCTATTTTCACATCTAGGATTTACATATACAACATATATCACTGTCAAGAGGGAATTTTTCTTAGTATTTAGATTAGATTCAAAAGAAGAAGGAGATAAATTGAATTGTAAATTTGCAAAATAAACATTAGGTTGCGTCATATATATCAAAGAGTATACAATAATGATGTATTTGATGAATCAAATACATGGTCTAATAACGAACCATTTCATTTTAACATAACATTGAAATTTGTTGATAATATTAGTTGAATATTTTTTTTTTTGAAAGATTTTTGTCAAAGGTTTCATTTACGCATAATTCATATCGAGTAGACCTTGTCGTTGTGAGAATTCTTAATTCATGAGTTGTAGGGAGGGACTTATGTCACCACAAACAGAGACTAAAGCTTTTGTTGGATTTAAAGCTGGTGTTAAAGATTACAAATTGACTTATTATACTCCTGACTACGAAGTCAAAGATACTGATATCTTAGCAGCATTCCGAGTAACTCCTCAACCTGGAGTTCCACCCGAAGAAGCAGGGGCTGCGGTAGCAGCCGAATCCTCTACTGGTACATGGACAACTGTGTGGACTGATGGACTTACCAGTCTTGATCGTTACAAAGGGCGATGCTACCACATCGAGGCTGTTATTGGGGAGGATAATCAATATATTGCTTATGTAGCTTATCCTTTAGACCTTTTTGAAGAAGGTTCTGTTACTAACATGTTTACTTCCATTGTGGGTAATGTGTTTGGTTTCAAAGCCTTACGAGCTCTACGTTTGGAGGATCTGCGAATTCCCACTTCCTATTCCAAAACTTTCCAAGGCCCGCCTCACGGCATTCAGGTTGAAAGAGATAAGTTAAACAAGTATGGTCGTCCCCTATTGGGATGTACTATTAAAC